CAAAACGCCCCTTTTATGGTTCCGAACCCTTTTTCTTTCTCCAACACTTTTTTTCTAATGATAGTTTTTAAAACTGAGCTTCATTGATTGGACCATCTGCTCTTTGAGAATATCAATACAAACTTTTAAGAGTTTCTTTCATATTGACAAAGTTCAATTTTAATTTATTCACTAAATCAAATTTTGATTGAAAGGTTGAAAAACAAAAAAAGAATTTGTTTGATTTTTTTTTACGAACTTGAGAGAAATCGGAAAATCTAGAAATTCATTTCAGACAATTGAACTTTCTCGAACTGTTTCTTTTTAAGAACTAAAAAGATTTGTGCCAAAATAACAGAGGCCAAGAAGAGCAAAAGACCTTGCACACGTAATGTATCTTGAAGTACTATTTCTGCATCTCCCTGACCAAATCCACCTACATTAGGATTACTTGTTAATGGTTGATCAAGTCTGATGGATTCCCCCTCCGAAACAAGGAGTTCTGGTCCTGGGGGGATAATATCAACTACTTGACGTCCATCCGATGTATCCACTATGGTTATTTCATATCCCCCCCTTTCTTTTCGTATGATTCTACTTACTATACCTGCTGCTGTAGCATTATAAATTGTATTGTTACTTTTGCTACCATCAGGATAAATCTGACCTCTTCCCCTATTCCCGCCTACATATATGGGATATTTTAAGAAGTGAACATCCTTATTAGTAGAGGGATCTGGGGAAATAATAGGAAAGGAAATTTCACTATATTTTTGACCGGTAACAGGACCCATCACAAGAATATTTTTTTTAGTGGGGCGGTAGCTCTGAAAAGACAGATTTACTGTCCTTTCCTTCATCTCAGGAGAAATACGATCGGGGGGGGCTAATTCAAATCCCTCAGGTAAAATAAGAACAGCCCCAATACTCAAGGCCCCTCTTTTACCATTTGAAAGAACTTGTTTCAGTTTTGTATCATAAGGAATTCGAACAACTGCTTCAAATACAGTATCGGGAAGTACCGACTGAGGAACCTCAATATCTACAGGCTTATTAGCTAAATGACAATTGGCACATACAATACGACCAGTTGCCTCTCGTGGATTTTCATAAATTTGTTGCGCAAAAATGGGATATGCATTTGAAATGGATGCCTGAGTTATTATATATATTATGGGCAATACGTAAATGTATCGAATCTTTTTTTCCTTTATCCAAAAACGGGTATTTCTCATTTGCATGGTCAATAGTTGATACCGACAATTTCTACAATAAAGTAAGTAGGTCACTTGTATAATTCCCTATCTATGATTCTGCTATTTACTGGAAAATTCTTATTGGAATATAGGAATAATCTCTTGAATCAGTGTAAATATCAAATACAAATATAAAAATATAAAGAGTAAACAGGATTTGGAATGCTTTATTTATGGACAAAACAAAGAAAATAACAAACATTAGAACCGACTTAAATCATTTTTCATTCAGCCATTGAGTGATAAATCAATACAAGTGCCGGGGATATACGATTTAAATAATGGAAGATACCATATTTAAAAATTGTATCTAGAATAACTGGAAAAGTGGAAGCAAGAACAGATATAATTTGATCGTTATGATCAAATCCAAAATCGTTGTAGATAGAGTCAATCATTAGTTCCCAACCGTGGGGCGAATGGAATCCGATACATAAATCAGTTACTAAAAGAATGGAAAAAGCTTTTATTGTATCGTTTAAATTATATAGGAATTCCTGAACCCGAGAGTTAATAATAACAAGCTCTTCATTACCCAGAATAGAATAAACACTTAGAATAATGAAAGACATTATATTTATTGAGAAGTGCAAAATCGTATTCATATGGTCTTGGTTATACATCTTGATTAATTGAACCGTTTCTTTGTGGATTCCTATATTAAGCTTTTGTATATGTGTTTCTGAAGATTCATTTATCATTTCGTCCAACAGGAGTAGTCTCTCTAATTCTATGAATTTTTCTAGAATACTATTTTCTTGAATATCATTCAAAAGGGTTTCAGATTGTCTCTTATTCCACCAATTAAGAGACCATGATTCCATACTTTTATTAAATGAGAGAGAGATCCACCAGGGAAAAAATACTAAAGATATAAGAGATAGAATGTGAATAAATACTTTCTTTTTTGTCATTTTTTCATTTAATGAATTGGTAAGGAATCCACCCTACCTTACTTGTTGACTCTACCCGTTCGAATATTTTGATTCTATTACGTACAAAGTATTTTGTTTTTGTTCGGCTTTTAATCTATAAAGAATACAGAAATAGAATCAAAGTCCCTTTCAAATGAAGACGAAATAAAAAAAAAAATTCTTCATTTCAATTCAATTGGTACACGCAAGAAATAGGCCAATTCCGCGACTTTTTGTTCAATTTCTCGTGGAGTCAAATTATCATCAATATGAATTAATGGAATAGATCCCTGGCCCCTGATTTCCATATAAAGGAAAAAGACAATACGAGTATAAATACCCTCTTTAACTTCGATTCGTATGGCCTGAATATCTTCCATAAGGAATCGGAGAAAGATACGACGATTTTTTCCGGGAAATCCCCAACGAAAAATACAAACTGTTCCTTCTTTTCTATCGAATCGATCATAACCACTACCTATATTCCACGAAATTATGCACCACAAATAGGAACTAATAAAGAGACCTGCTATCCCATAGAAGGACACCACGATTCCTTGTGGAAAAAAAAGGATTTGTTGATACGGAAATAAAGATCTAAAATTACTATCTAGATAACTACAAATTCCAACCACTAAGAATCCTAACGAACCTAAAAAAAGGATAAAGGCCCAGTAGAAATTAATGATTTTTCGGGAGCCTGTTATAAGTTCTATCCATATACGGTCTGATCGCCAATTCATACTAGATTTAGTTGCATTTTATTGGAATTGAGAGAATAATCCCAATTTGACTTTACTATTTTTGTTTACGAAGTAACGCTCATCAACCAGCACTTTTCTTTTCTTATATGAACCTTCAAAAAAATGGCATCTCCTTCAATCTCCTTCGTATGATCTTATTCTAGAGACCCCCATTTACTAACTTCATATCTAGTTTAAGCTAGAATTCGTTTACCCATATCGTGTTTCCGACTGCATAAGCGTTCGTTCATTTATGTTTGTGCGAAGTAACATATTCTACCTAACTATATTATTTGTATTTGTGTTATAATGCAAGTCTAATTACGTTTTAAAACAATGAATGAGATTTTGTCCCGGCGAATTTAAACAATCTTGTTTTTTTGTACATGAAGAAATAAAGAAGCCATTGCAAATGCCGGAATTACTAGGCCCACTAAGGGGACAAAAATAGAGGGTAAATTTAGAATTGTCATAGCAACGGTACCTCGATTTACTATTTATACCTGTTATTGTTACATTAATTGTTACGTTGTTATAAAATAGGGACATCTTATATTATAAATTATCTTATAAAAATTTGAATTATACATACTATAAGAATAAGAATCAGTATCAGTACATGAAATTTTTTTGATTTGTCCCGCCCGCTCTCGCGTAAGGAAGAAATTACTTTTTTATCGTGCTGATTATTACTTTCTATAAAATGAAAATTAAAAAAATAACTATTTGTTTTCTCAAAAACAAAAAAAAAAGAAAGTCCTACTTGAGTGAATTTTGATTCAAAGGAAAGAAAGTGTGGAGTTGAAAAAATTCACTCATAACATCTTTTAAAAGATTACGTGGTACGATTGGATCAAATAAGCCCTTATGGAATAAATATTCAGACACCTGCGAGCCCTCGGGTACTGTCTTATTCAATGTTTGTTCAATTACTCTTTTACCTGCAAATGCAATATAGGCATTTGGTTCGGCAATAATAATATCGCCTAACATACCAAAGCTGGCTGTCACCCCACCAGTAGTGGGAGATGTAAGGATGGATATATAGAATAACTTTTTATTTGATTGATAATCATATAAAGCAGAAGATATTTTAGCCATTTGCATCAAGCTCAGACTTCCTTCTTGCATGCGTGCCCCCCCGGAAGCACATACTATAATAAGGGGTAAAAATTGGTGGGTAGCATACTCGATCAAACGGGTTATTTTCTCCCCTACTACGGATCCCATACTACCCCCCATAAACTGAAAATCCATGACCCCAACTGCTATGGGAATACCGTTTAGCTGACCTATGCCCGTTTGAACAGCTTCCGGTAATCCTGTCTTTTTTTGATAAAAGTCGATACGATCTTTATAAGGTTTCTCCTCTGAATGAAACTCAATGGGGTCCAGAGATATCATGTCTTCATCCATAGGATACCAAGTACCCGGATCAATCAAAAGTTTGAGTCTATCCAAACTGCTCATTTTCAAATGATATCCACATTGTTCGCAAATATTCATTTTTGACTTAAACAATTTCTTATAATTTAATTCATAACAATTCTCGCATTGAACCCATAAATTCTTGTATTTTTGAGTTACATCGATATCATTAAAACTTTCTCTTATAGTTAAATCATTACCATTCGTGCTAGTTCTTATACCGAAACTCTCGCTTTCACTACTATTTCCACTTTCACCACAAATGAAACTGTAAAAATAACTGTCACTGTAGTTGACACTATCACTTAAAATGTAATTATGAATAAGAATTTGAGAATGAAGATAATTTTCAATGAAACTAGTACTGTACTTATTCCAATCATTTTTAGTATCATACATGTAACGATCATAATAGGAATCATCACTCTGCAATCCATTATTCCGATAACGAGAATCCTGATAATTATAAAAAATATTTTCTAGTTCACTCAGAAAAGAATGATCATTATTAACCTCCAAAATATTATTTTTAATAGAAAAATTTATGTAATAACCATCTCCATTTCTATCCTTAACTAACAAAGTGTCATCGTCCATTAATTTAAGAATGTCTCTGACACCAAATAAATGATCAAGATTACTGTAACTAGAACTGTCATTATCAACCCAATTATGATTAG